ACCAAACGTCTAGCATTCCCTCACGCTTGGCGCCAATGAGGCTTTTATTTGAGAGAAAAAAGAAGACTATGCCTTCGCCATATGAAATATGAATATTAAGTAATAATAGCATGGCACTTTGAATTCGATATAAGGAATTTTGTTTTCAAAACATTAGATTATGTATCGAGAGAGTAATATGAGAAAAAGGTATTTCCTATTTTATTATCGGAAGTCCAGTTCAGCGTCACAAACTTTTTTTCACACCAGGGGTCTCTTAACAATATTTATAGAGCGAAAAAAAAAAAGATTCTTTTTTCCTTAGTTTAGTTGATCAAATAAAAAAGCAACTTTGGGATTGCTGAATGACAGACAAATCACAGACAAAAAAATATAATAAATATATAAAGCAACGGAGCCATCATAGTATTTTTGAATTCCTCCGAAAGGAAGGGTGGTAAGTTGATCATTTACCGACCGGGGTCTGATCGATCCTATTTTTTTATTTCTTTGATGAATGGTAAGGGTCAATTTTATTGTAAAGCCGTATGCAATGCATAATGCCCGTACGGTTGTTCGATTCTATCTTTTTTTCTTGTTATTCTTTTATGTTTCTTTTATCTTCCCCTCATCATGCGAAATAGAGAAACCTTTTATTATCTTATATCATCAGGGTAATGATCCATCAACCTGCTGGTTCTTTTTCTGAAGTAGCAACGGGAGAATTCATCCTGGAAGTGGGAGAACTGCTGAAACTGCGTGAAACCCTGACAAGGGTTTATGTACAAAGAACGGGCAAACCCATATGGGTTGTATCCGAAGACATGGAAAGAGATATTTTTATGTCAGCAACAGAGGCCCAAGCTTATGGGATTGTTGATCTTGTAGCGGTTGAATGACAATATCGCGTCAATTCGTGATTTGAAGTTAACCCTGCCGAGTTTAATATTCTATGACTTTTATTTACTCTTCTATTGAATCTATTGAATAAACGTAATTCAAAATCATGCGGTTAGGATCGATCTAAACCAGCCCATTATGTATATGATTCAACATGCCAACGATTAAACAACTTATTAGAAATACAAGACAGCCAATTAGAAATGTCACAAAATCCCCCGCGCTTCGGGGATGCCCTCAGCGTCGAGGAACATGTACTAGGGTGTATGTGCGACTCGTTCAGATCATGAACTAGAACAAAGGAAAGAGAACAATGTTCAAATATCAATGATCAAATAGGATAGAAGGGAAAAACGAACTACATTTCCTATCTAAAAATAAGAAAATGAATCAGATCCCTTTTATTGTGTATGAAATTTATGGTTTCTATTGGTGTAAATCCACTCACCTCAATTCAAGATGAGAAGCAATTCTCCATTGGTAGCAAATGGCTATCCATTAAGCGGAGGAAATCTTAGTTAACATAGACGCCTCTTGTAAGAACGGACTAACAGGGTCAGCTACCCAGCCAACCTTCATAATTAAATACCGTTACTGTATAGGTAGAGCTCGTTGTGAAAGACCTATTACTGAATAATTCATGGGTAGAGCCGAAGAATGTGAACTATACAAGTTAGCAATAACATTGATTAAATGAAGTAAAGGCTCCGGTGTATAGAGAAGACCTCACCGTTTAAGAAGTAACCATAGAAACGATGGAATCCACTATTTCTTTATCAGTGCTATTTTTTTAATACCTAGTATATATAGTACAATTTCGTATTTCGAGGTGAAATGCCTAGAAAAAATAAAAAATAGTGGTTGGGAAGGTTATAGTAGCCAAAGCCATTGGAATTTTTAGTTTATACATTGGAAAAATCCGTTTTGTTATTAATATACTAGGAAAGGGGCAAAAGAATAACTAAAAGAAAGGAAATCTATTAGTTATTCGTTAAAGTTTCATTTATTCAATGACCAGAATTAGACGGGGATATATCGCTCGGAGACGTAGAACAAAAATTCGTTTATTTGCATCAAGCTTTCGGGGGGCTCATTCAAGACTTACTCGAACTATTACTCAACAAAAAATAAGAGCTTTGGTTTCGGCTCATCGGGATAGGGATAAGCAAAAAATTAATTTTCGTCGTTTGTGGATCACTCGAATAAATGCAGCAATTCGTGAAAGGGGGGTATGCTATAGTTATAGTAGATTAATAAATGATCTGTACAAGAGACAGTTGCTTCTTAATCGTAAAATACTTGCACAAATAGCTATATCAAATAGGAATTGTCTTTATATGATTTCCAATGAGATCATAAAAGAAGTAAGTTGAAAGGAATCCACCGCTTAAAGGGAGTTGCCCGGAGAATGAACTCCGGGAGGGTCGAATAAAAATAAAATAAAAATGAATAGAATATGATAAAATATATATGAGAAAGTAGTAAAAATAAATATGAATCAACACGTTCAAAAAAAAATTATTCTTCCCAAATTCTTTTTTTTTCTTACGACACGAGAATTCAATCCAGATTCTTGGATTTTTCCAACAAAATATCAATCCGCATTTGAGCTCGGATGGGGATTTGAATTCAAGTGAAGAAAGAGTAAACCTATCTTTTTCTGGCTCTAAGACTAGGAGTTCTAGTGGTCGACTCGGTTCTTTCAAATTGTTTCTCATTATTAAGAAAAGGTAACAAAGATAAAATACGAGCTTGCTTTATAGCAATAGTAATTAATCGTTGTTGTTTCAAGGTCAATCTATTCACTCGTCTAGATAATATTTTTCCCTGTTCACTAATAAATCGACTAATTAAACTCATGTTTTTATAATCAATTCGATCCCCCGATTGGATCGGGGGCAAACGCCTACGAAAAGATCGCTTGGATTTAAGAAAAGTTCGCTTGGATTTATCCATGGTTTGGTTAGTTTATTTCTTATCCCTAAAATCCTATTTCAGGCGTATCGCTAATTAGAATAAATAAATAGGATTTGGTTTGTTTATAATTATCTTTAACTATGTTAAATATTATGTTAATATATATATATAATGTCATTTTTTCCCTTTCTTTGTAAGCTAAGGGCCCGAAGGTGCTCGGTTCGATCTATTTCTTTATCTCCCCGTGAATCGTATGCTTGTAACAATATGGACAGAATTTTAGCAACTCCAATCGATTAGGCGTATTGTGCCGGTTCTTTTGAGTAATATATCTGGAAATGCCCGTTGATTCCTTATTAACACCGTTTCGAACACAAGCGGTACATTCCAAAAGAACCGGTATTCGCACATCTTTACCCTTGGCCATGAACCTCCTTTGGATTTTTCATTTACTCAACTCTTCCTCTTTCAATCCGAAACTAAAAAGAAAAAAGGAAGGAAAAAACAAAATAGAATTTGTAACTTGCTATCCTCTTATGCAAGATTTCACTACAATCAATATCAATCAATATAGGAAATAAGATAAAAAGATTTCTAAACTATATTTCAAATCACAGTACAGTATTTCATATAAGTATCTTGTATAATACTCTTTCCCTAGAACCACAGTTTGTATTCGACTTCCATAGAAATTTCATATTAATTTAATTCCAAGCGGAACCCGAGTCTAGCAGCTGTTGAATGCACTTTTATTCTTTCTCTTTCCTCCCTTATTCTAAAAAGGGAAAAAAGAGAAAAAGGGCGCTGCTATTTAATTGTATCTCTAATCTTCTTTATTCCTTCCCACGCCAATAACTAGAATGAAAAAAAAGGGAACGTCAACGCATCCGGGAAAAAACGATTAATCTCTATCAATAAACCTGCCAAAGAACCGAACCATAGAGTACTTAGTACCGGTGCCACGGAAAGATATGTTTTTAGATCTCGCATTGAAAAATCTCCTTCATTTTATTGTAATACATAAGACATATTGAAATGTACAATCATCCAGTAAATAAGATTAACTTTTTGTTAAATACAGAAAAAAACGTCTTTTTTTCCCAATATTCCCCCAAAAGACTCATTTATTTTTCCTAGGGGTTCCATTCCATATTTCATATAGATAGAAGTATTTTACTATTATTATATGTTAAATGAGACCAAAAAGACGAAATGGACATAAAAATTCTAGATTTTAATAGAGGAGATAACGATGTGGAAAACAAGACAGGAATTCTCTACAATGACACTGTAGACCAATGGAAGGGATGTAGCGCAGCTTGGTAGCGCGTTTGTTTTGGGTACAAAATGTCACGGGTTCAAATCCTGTCATCCCTACTTATTACTGCTCCTTTGAGCAGTAACGAGGGATTTTTTGAGATCAATTTGCGTTGGACATATCATATAGAACTTACATCTTCCATTCTTACGATATTGTATAGTGTATGCATACAAGATGTATTGGGGCCAATCCTTTTCTTTACAGTCTTATCTTATCTTTTATGATAAGAAAGCGCTCTTAGTTCAGTTCGGTAGAACGTGGGTCTCCAAAACCCGATGTCGTAGGTTCAAATCCTACAGAGCGTGATTCGGATCTTCTTCGATCAAATTCGACTGAAACACTAACTGGAACAGCAATCTTAATTTGACCTCCTGGATATTAAATAAAGGAGGAGGTCAATCAAAAAAAGATATGTTAATTAATCAAAGGTCCAACTGATCGCCGCGCCTGTATTGTAAATATGCAGTTACAAATAATCCAGCCAAAGTAATAGGAATTAGACCTAACACGATTCCAAATAGAAAAACTTCAATCATTTCAATTTGTTTGAAAGGAGAAAAAAGAGGTAATATCTATACCTAAATATTAATCCGAATTACAATGAATCTCAATGACCAAGAATTGACAATTGACACGGTAAGTAAATAGAAATACGCGGAAGTTCCCGGAAAGGAATTGTGCAATTAATTTCAAATAAGTCGTATCTTGCTCAGACCAATAAATAGAGCTGAGGTTATAGTTAAAGCCGTTAGTAGAAAACCGAAATAACTAGTTATAGTAGGCATCAAGGAGCTAAATGAAATATGTTCTTTTTATACATATGTTTATAAAAAAGCACTTACCTGAGTTTCCTTTTTTGCAAAATTGGATAAAAAAATACCAA